TCTGGTCCCGGAGGTATAATATCAATCACTTCGCGGCCATCCGATGCATCCACTATAGTTATTTCATACCCCCCTTTTTCTTTTCGTATGATTTTGTTTACTATACCGGCTGCTGTAGCATTATAAACATTATTATTACTCTTACTCCCGTCGGGATAAATCTGCCCCCTTCCCCTGTTCCCGCCTACGTATATGGGATATTTTAAGAAGTGAACATCTCTCTTAGTAGCGGGATCGGGGGAAAGAATAGGAAAGGTTATTTCATTATATTTCTGACCAGGAACAGGGCCTACCACAAGAATATTTTTTTTAGTGGGACGGTAACTTTGAAAAGACAGATTACCTATCTTTTCTTTAATCTCAGGCGAAATACGATTGGGGGGAGCCAATTCAAACCCCTCCGGTAAAATAAGAACAGCCCCCACATTCAAAGCCCCCTTTTTACCATTAGCAAGAACTTGTTTCACTTGCATATCATAAGGAATTCGAACAACTGCTTCAAATACAGTATCAGGAAGTACCGCTTGTGGAACCTCGATATCCACGGGTTTATTAGCTAAATGGCAATTGGCACATACAATACGGCCAGTTGCTTCTCGCGGATTTTCATAACCCTGCTGTGCAAAAATGGGATATGCATTTGAAATGGGTGCTCGAATTATTATATATATCATGAGCGATACGGAAATGGATCGAGTAATTTCTTCCTTTATCCAAGAAAAGGCATTTCTAGTTTGCATGGTCCAATCATTGATCCTGAAAATGAAAAGTTCTACAATAAAATTAGGTCGGTCACTGGTATAGTTCCCTATCCATGATTCTGCTATTTACTGAAATAATTTTACTGGACTGGAATATAGGAGGAATCCCCTGGATGGGTAGAAAAAAAAAGAAAAGGATAAGTCAATTTTTGAATATTTAACTTTTGTACAAAATAACAAACTTTATAATTGGATCAGTGGATCATTTTTTCAGTCATTCATTGAATGATAAATCACTACAAGTGACGGAGATACACGATTTAAATAACGGAAAATCCAATATTTTAAAATTGTATCTAGAATGACTGGAAAAGTGGAAACAAGACCGGATATAATTTGATCATTATGAGCAAATCCAAAATCTTTATAGACAGAACCAATCATTAGTTCCCAACCATGGGTCGAATGGAATCCTATACATAAATCAGTTAATAAAAGAATAGAAAAAGCTTTTATTGTGTCGCTTAAGTTATATAGGAATTCTTGAACCCAAGAGTTAAGAATAATAAGTTCTTGATTACCTAGAATAGAGTAACCACTTAAAATAACGAAACAGATTATATTTGTCGAGAAGTGCAAAATCGTATGGATACGATCTTCGTTGTGCGTCTTGATCAATTGGATCGTTTCTTTGTAGATTCCGATACGAAGATTTTGTAGATGTGTTTCCGGATATTCCTTTATCATTTCATCCAAGAGTAACAGTTCCTCAAATTCTATGAATTTTTTTAGAATACTCTTTTCTTGAATATCATTCAAGAAAATTTCGGATTGTCTAGTATTCGACCAATCAGTAACCCAAGATTCCATATTTTTCTTAAATGAGAAAGAGATCCACCAGGGCAAAAAGACTATAGATGTAAGATATAGAAGGGGAATGAATGCTTTCTTTTTTTTCATTTTTCGTCTTTAATGAACTCAGCTTCACCTCATTCGTCAACTCTATATGATAAGAATATTTCTATCAAGCATAAGTTCTATTACAAGTCATAGAGCCTAGAAATCTTTTTTTATTTGCAATTTGGGAGTTAGTTCTTTGAATTTAGAAAGAATACACAAATAGAATAAGAAAGAGAAAGAGTCTACTTCCAATTCGAATGAAGAAAAAAAAATATTGTTTCCAAAGATATCAATTGCTAAAATTCGAAGCAATTGCCCCCTTCGATGAATGCATGAAAGAGCACTTCAAGTAATGAATATTAGTCGGATTTCGAAACGAAAGAACGCCCCTTCTATCAAAATAAAACAAAATAAAAAATATCAAATATTTCGAAAAAAAAATTCTTGAATTTTTCAGTTAATTTTTGTTTTTCAAAATACTTCAATCGGTACACGCAAGAAATAGGCCAATTCCGCCGCTTTTTGTTCAATTTCTCGTGGAGTCAAATTCTCGTCAGTCCGAGTCAAGGGAATGACCCCCTGTCCTCTGATTTCCATATAAAGGACACGACGAGTATAAATACCCTCTTTAACTTCTATTCTGATGGACTGAATGTCTTTCATAAGGAATCGGAGAAAGATACGACGATTTTTTCCAGGAAATCCCCAACGAAAAATACACACTATTCCCTCTTTTCTATCGAATCGATCGTAACCACTACCTACATTCCACGAAATTGTACACCACAAATAGGAGCTAATAAAGAGACCTGCGATTCCATAGAAAGACATCACGATCCCTTGTGGAAAAAAAAGAATTTGCTGAGACGGAAATAAAGATAGCAAATTCCTACCAAGATAACTCGAAGTTCCAACCAATAAGAACCCTAATGAACCTAAAAAAAGGATAAAAGCCCAGCAGAAATTACTTGTTTTTCGAGACCCCGTTATAAGTTCTATCCATATACGTTCTGATCGCCAACCCATATTAGATCCAGTTGTATTTTATTGGAATTTGGAAAATAACCCAACCAAATGAATTTTACTTTACTTTTCCTTGTTTCCGAAGTAACTCTCATCAACTAGCACTATTCTGATGTAAACCTTTAGGAGTAATTCATCGAATTGCTTCTAGATCTAAAAAAAAAATAGATGAGATTTGTCCCTACCGCCCGTATCTAAAAAATATTGTTTTTTTGAACATGAAGAAATAAAGAAGCCATTGCAATTGCCGGAAATACTAGGCCCACTAAAGGCACAAAAATAGAGGGTAAGTTACTGAAAGTTGTCATAGAATGGGTACCTCGATTTAATATTTGTACCTGTTTTTTTTTTTATTTATTTTTTAATATTTTTACCTGTTATTGTTATAAAGGTTATAAAGATATTTTATAATCATTAGAATTCATATATACTTATACTAAGTATATTTTCATAGAGAATTCGATATAGAATTCTACTAAATATATCTAAGTGAGTATAAGTGAGTATATATAGAAAATAATGAGTATATAATATAATAATTAACTAGTATTTAAATAATTAACTAGTATTTAGAATTCTAATATATATCGAATTGAATTCTAAGATTAAGATAATAATAGAATAATAGAATATTTCTATTTAAAATATATAGATAATCGAAAATAGAAAGAAAAAGATTTGAAAACTCTACTTTATTTCATTTTGAGTCAAAGGAAAGAAAGCATGTAGGTGAAATAACTCACTAAGAACACCCTTTAAAGGATTACGCGGTACGATTGAATCAAATAAGCCTTTATGGAATAAATATTCAGCCCCTTGTGAACCTTCAGGTACTGTCTTATTCAATGTTTGCTCAATTACTCTTTTACCCGCAAATGCAATGTAAGCATTGGGTTCGGCAATAATGATATCCCCCAACATACCAAAACTAGCTGTCACCCCACCAGTAGTAGGAGATGTAAGGATCGAGACATAGAATAACTTTTTATTTGATTGATAATCATATAAAGCGGAAGATATTTTAGCCATTTGCATCAAGCTCAAACTTCCTTCTTGCATACGTGCTCCTCCAGAAGCACATACTAGAATAAGAGGTAAAAATTGATTGGTAGCATATTCGACCAAACGGGTGATTTTCTCACCTACTACGGATCCCATACTACCCCCCATAAACTGAAAATCCATAACCCCAATTGCTACGGGAATACCATTTAGTTGACCTGTGCCTGTTTGAACAGCTTCAGTTAATCCTGTCTTTCTTTGATAAGAATCAATACGATCTTTATAAGGTTCCTCTTCCGAATGAAATTCAATGGGATCCACAGAGACCATGTCTTCATTCATCGGATTCCAAGTACCTGTATCAATCAAAAGTTCGATTCTATCTGAACTGCTCATTTTCAAATGAGATCCACAGTGTTCACAAATATTCATTTTTGATTTTAATAATTTCTTATAATTTAATCCATAACAATTTTCGCATTGAATCCACAAATGTCTGTATTTTTGAGTTTCATCTAGATCATTAGAACTTTCTTTTCTAGTTAAATCACTATCACTCGTATCATTCGTGTGAGTTATTATACTGGAACTCTCGCTTTGACTACTATTTCCGCCTTTACCACAAATGTAACTGTAAAAGTAACTGTCATTGTATTTATCACTATCACCAAAAATGTAACTATCAATATAGATTTGAGAACGAAGATAACTGTCAATGCAATTATTAATGTGATTATTCCAACTATATTTAGTATCATACATGTAATGATCGTAGTCGGGATCGTCACTCTTAGATACATTATTCAGATAGCTGGAAGTCTTATAACTATAAAAAAAACTTTCTAGTTCACTTAGAAAAGAATGATCATTATCAATCTCAAAAATTTGATTTTCAATATCAAAATATATGGAATAACTGTCTCTATTACTATCCCTAACTAAAAAAGTGTCATCAGATATGAAATTCCGAATGTTCCCAACGCCGACTAAATAATCAACATTACTGTAACTAGAATTGTCACTATCACTCCAACTCTGAATGTTTTTATCCATGTCAGTTATAATCGAGTCTTCACTTACACTGGTATTTTCAATAGGACCAAAACTATCCATTGATTTACTTAGCCCACACCTGTATTCTAACTCCCTGTTAAAGAACATCGAATTGAACCACCATTTTTCCATAGAGCTTTCTTGCCTCTATTTCCATGAAAATACAATAAATGAATAGTCATTCGATGAAAAATCTTTTTAATATTTCATTTCCTATCACAATAAGCATACAAATCCAATCACTAGGATTATTAAATAATAATAATATAAGGAGTGAGTATTAAAAAAAACGATTCTTTTTCGTTAGAACCCAGAGTATCA